GGGATTCGTTCAAGAAAAGCCAAACGTGTGGTAATTTATACTGATAAGGCAGATCCGGATCAGAATACCAATACTCATACTAGTACCAGTACTAATAGTGATCAAGCAGAAGAGTTGGCTTTGATACGTTACTCGCAACAATCAGATTTTCGTCGGGATATAGTAAAAGGATCCATGCGCGCTCAAAGACGTAAAATAGTTATTTGGGAAATGTTTCAAGCGAATGTGCATTCCCTGCTTTTTTTGGACAGAATAGACAAAACTTTTTTTTTTTCTTTTGATATCTCCCGAACAATGAATCTAATTTTTAGAAATTGGATAGATACAGGACCGAAATTCAAAATTTCGGATTCTGAGGAGGAAGAGGCAAAAGAAAAGGCAAAAAAAATTGCAGATAAAAAAAACGAGAATGAAAGGATAGCAATAGCAGAAACTTGGGATACTATTATATTTGCTCAAGCAATAAGAGGTACTATGTTAGTAACCCAATCGATTCTTAGAAAATACATCATATTGCCTTCATTGATAATAGCTAAAAACCTCGGCCGTATGCTCTTATTTCAATTCCCCGAGTGGTACGAGGATTTGAAGGAGTGGAATAGAGAAATGCATGTTAAATGCACCTATAATGGTGTTCAATTATCAGAAACAGAATTTCCGAAAAACTGGTTAACAGATGGTATTCAGATAAAAATCCTATTTCCTTTCTGTCTGAAACCCTGGCGCAAATCCAAACGAGGATCCCATCATAGAGATCCAATCCAAAAGAAAGGGAAAACGGAAAATTTTTGTTTTTTAACAATCTGGGGAAGGGAAACCGAACTACCTTTTGGTTCTGCCCGACAACAACCTTCCTTTTTTGAACCTATTTATAATGAATTCGAAAAAAAAAAGAGAAAAGTGAAAAAAAAATGTTTTCTAGTTCTAAGAGTTTTCAAAAAAAAAACAAAACAGTTTATAAAGGTCTCAAAAGAAAAAACAAGATGGATTATCAAAACGGTTCTATTTTTAAAAAGAATAATAAAAGAATTTGTAAACGTAAATACAATTTTCTTATTTGTATTGAAGAAAGTATATGAACCGAATGAAAATGGAAAAGATTCCATAATCATAAGCAGTAATAAAATTGTTCCTGAATCGACCATTCGAATTAGATTCATGGATTGGGCAAATTATTCACTGACAGAAAAAAAAAGGAAAGATCTGTCCGATAGAATAACCCTAATCAGAAATCAAATAGAAAGGGGTGCAAAAGACAAAAGAAAAATATTTCTAACTCCGGATATAAATATTAGTCCTAACGATACAAGTTGTGGTGATAAAAGATCGGAATCGCAGAAACATATTTGGCAGATATCAAAAAGAAGAAGTAACAGATTCATATTCATACGCAAATGGCACTATTTTTTGACATTTTTCAACGAAAGAATATACATACATATCTTTCTATGGACTGTTAATATTTCTAGAGTCAATGTACAACTTTTCCTTGAATCAACAAAAAAGATTATCGATAAATACATTCACAATGATGAAAAAAATAAAGAAGGGATTGATGAAACAAATCAAAAAAAAAATCACTTTATTTCGACTATAAAAAAGTCTCTTTCTAATATTAGTAATAATAAATCAAAGATTTCTGGTGACCTATATTCCTTTTCACAAGCATCTGTATTTTACAAATTATCACAAATCCAAGCTATTAAGAAGTATCATTTGAGATCTCTACTTCAATATCGCGAAGCATATCTTATTCTTAAGGATAGAATCAGGAATTTTTTTGGAACACGAAGAATATTTGATTCCAAATCAAGGCATAAAAAACTTCCGAATTCTGGAATGAATGAATGGAAAAACTGGTTAAGGGGTCATTATCAATACAATTTATCTCAGGCTAGGTGGTCTAAATTAGTACCGCAAAAATGGCGAACTAGGGTCAATCGGCGTCGTACGATTCAAAATAAAGACTCAAAAAAGAATTCATATGAAAAATCCCAATTCATTCATTACGAGAAAAAAAATGATTATGAAGTGAATTCATTGACGAGCAAAAAAGAAAAATTAAAAAAAAACTACAGATATGATCTTTTTTCATATAAATATATTAATTATGGGGATAGGAAAGACTCATATATTTATCCATCCTCATTACAAGTAAACGAGGATCGAGAGATTCCATATAATTACAACACACCTAAAATTGAACCATTTTATGTACTGGGGGATATATCTATTAGTGATTATCTAGGAGAAGAGTATATTATTGGTACGGGTAAAAGTACGGATAGAAAATATTTGGAGTGGAAAATTTTCGATTTATTTCTTAGAAAGAATATAGATATTGAGTCCTGGACCAATACGGATACCGGGACCAACATTAATAAAATGACTAAGACCGAGACTGATTATTATCAAATGATTGATAAGAAAGATCTTTTCTATCTCACGATTCATCAAGAAATCAACCCACCCAATCAAAAAAAAAAGTTTTTTTTGATGGGAATGAATAAAGAAATGCTATATCGTCCCATATTAAATCCGAAATCTTGGTTCTTCTCAGAATTTGTGCCACTTTATGATGCATATAAGATCAAACCGTGGATTATACCAATCAAATTACTTCTTTTCATTTTTAATGGAAACGAAAACATTAGTGAAAACAAAAACATTAATGGAAATCAAAAAAAGGATCTTCGTATATCATCTAATCAAAAAGAATATCTTGAATTAAAGAATCGAAATCAAGAAGAAAAAGAACAGCTCGGCCACGGAAATATTGGATCAGACGCACGAAAACGACAAAAAGATTTTGAAAAGGATTACACAGAATCAGACATTCAAAAACGTGAAAAGAAAGGACAACCCGAGAGTAACAAGAAAGCAAAACTAGAGTTATTCCTGAAAAAATATTTGCTTTTTCAATTGAGATGGGATGATCCTTTGAATCACAGAATTTTCAATAATGTTAAGGTATATTGTTTCCTGCTTAGACTAATAAATGCAAAGGAAATTGCTATATCCTCTATTCAAGGAGGAGAAATGCACCTGGATGTAATGTTAATTCAGACGAATCTAACTCTTCCAGAATTGATAAAAAAGGGAATATTGATTCTCGAACCAGTACGTCTGTCTATAAAATGGGATAGACAATTTATTATGTATCAAACCATAGGTATCTCATTGGTCCATAATAATAAATGCCAAACTAATGGAAGATATCGAGAAAAAAGATATGTTGATGAGAATTATTTCAATGGATCCATTGTACAACATAAAAAGATGCTTGTGAATAGAGACGAAAATCATTATGATTTGCTTGTTCCTGAAAATATTCTATCCCCTAGGCGTCGTAGAGAATTGAGAATTCTAATTTGTTTCAATTCCGGAAATAGGAATGTTATGGATAGAAATCCGGTATTTTTCAATGACAACAATGTAAGGAACTGGGGGCAATTTTTGGATGAGGACAAGCATATTGATACAGATATAAATAAATTCATTCAATTCAAATTGTTTCTTTGGCCCAATTATCGATTAGAGGATTTAGCTTGTATGAATCGCTACTGGTTTGATACCAATAATGGCAGCCGTTTCAGTATGTCAAGGATACATATGTATTCACGATTCGGAATTAGTTGATGGTTGGTACATTTCCTATATATCAGGTGTCGGATCCGGTATATGAATGTACACACACGCTGTGTTACATTCTAATACATGATACCGATTCAATAACGTCTCAATTGGATTGAATCTAGAAATGATTCGGCAGAATCTTCTTAGGTCAAAATCATTTTCTTTTGTGGGTACAGAAATTGCCTTTCTATCGAATCAAATTAAAAATTGTACTTACAATTCATTTGAATTTAATTTTGATTTGATTTGATAGAATAAAGTAATATATGAATAAATCCAGATTATTGGGTGTATCAGATCAAAATAACTGGCATTCTTATTATTCCTGATTGGTAAAATCCATATCTGTGGAAAAAAAAAAAAGAGAGAAATTTTATTTTTATGGTTATGGTCAAAAATTCATTCATCTCAGTTATTCCGAAAGAAGAAAAAAACAAAGGATCTGTTGAATTTCAAGTAATCAGTTTCACCAATAAGATACAGAGACTTACTTCACATTTTGAATTGCACAGAAAAGATTATTTATCTCAGATAGGTTTGCGGAAAATTCTGGGAAAACGTCAACGGCTGCTGGCTTATTTGTCAAAGAAAAATAGAGTGCGTTATAAAAAATTAATTGATCAATTAGATATTCGGGAACCAAAAACTCGTTAATTTTAAGATTGTTTGAATTCTTTGGTTTATTAGATCTTGAGTTTTGATGAACCTCATTTATTTCGTTTTCGGCAATTCATAGAATAATGGATCGGAGAAGAAAACATATGAATGTACCGGCTACAAGAAAAGACCTCATGATAGTTAATATGGGTCCTCACCACCCATCAATGCATGGTGTTCTTCGACTTATCGTTACTCTAGATGGTGAAGATGTTATTGACTGCGAACCCGTATTGGGTTATTTACACAGAGGGATGGAAAAAATTGCGGAAAACCGAACAATTATACAATATCTTCCTTATGTAACACGTTGGGATTATTTAGCTACTATGTTCACAGAGGCAATAACGGTAAATGCACCAGAACAATTAGGAAATATTCAAGTACCCAAAAGAGCCAGCTATATCAGAGTAATTATGCTGGAGCTGAGTCGTATAGCTTCTCATTTATTATGGCTTGGACCTTTTATGGCAGATATCGGTTCACAGACTCCCTTCTTCTATATTTTCAGAGAAAGGGAATTGCTATATGACCTATTCGAAGCTGCCACAGGTATGCGAATGATGCATAATTATTTCCGTATCGGGGGAGTCGCTGCTGATCTACCTCATGGCTGGATAGATAAATGTTTGGATTTCTGCGATTATTCTTTAACAGGAATTGTTGAATATCAAAAGCTTATTACGCAAAATCCCATTTTTTTGGAACGAGTTGAAGGGGTGGGCATTATTGGTGGGGAGGAAGCAATAAATTGGGGTTTATCGGGACCAATGCTACGAGCTTCCGGAATCCAATGGGATCTTCGTAAAGTTGATCATTATGAGTGTTACGATGAATTCGATTGGGAAGTCCAGTGGCAAAAAGAAGGAGACTCATTAGCTCGTTATTTAGTACGAATCAATGAAATGACGGAATCCATAAAAATTATTCAACAGGCTCTAGAAGGAATTCCGGGGGGGCCCTATGAGAACTTAGAAGTTCGACGCTTTGATAGAGCAAGTGATTCCGAATGGAATGGTTTTGAATATCGATTCATTAGTAAAAAGCCTTCTCCCACTTTTGAATTGTCGAAACAAGAACTTTATGTGAGAGTAGAAGCCCCAAAGGGAGAATTGGGAATTTTTCTGGTAGGGGATAATAGTGTTTTTCCCTGGAGATGGAAAATTCGTCCACCTGGTTTCATCAATTTGCAAATTCTTCCTCAGCTAGTTAAAAGAATGAAATTGGCTGATATCATGACGATACTAGGTAGTATAGATATCATTATGGGAGAAGTTGATCGTTGAAATGATAATTGATACGACAGAAGTACAAGCTATCAATTCTTTTTCCAGATCGGAATCCTTAAAAGAGGTCATAGACCTCTTATGGCTGCTTGTCCCTATTTTTACTCCTGTATCGGGAATCACAATAGGCGTACTCGTGATTGTGTGGTTAGAAAGAGAAATATCTGCAGGGATACAACAACGTATCGGGCCTGAATATGCCGGCCCCTTGGGAATTCTTCAAGCTCTAGCAGATGGGACCAAACTACTTTTGAAAGAGGATCTTCTCCCATCTAGAGGAGATGTTCGTTTATTTAGTATGGGGCCATCTATAGCGGTCATATCAATTCTACTAAGCTATTTAGTAATTCCTTTTGGCTATCGCCTTGTTCTAGCCGATCTCAGTATAGGCGTTTTTTTATGGATCGCTATTTCTAGTATTGCTCCTATTGGACTTCTTATGTCAGGATATGGATCGAATAATAAATATTCCTTTTCAGGTGGTCTACGAGCTGCTGCTCAATCTATTAGTTATGAAATACCATTAACTCCGTGTGTGTTATCAATATCTCTACGTGTGATTCGTTGGAACATGAACCTTTACCCCTTTCCTTTATTTCCAGGAAAGGGGTTGGATGTGTTGAATAGATACCTTTCTCTTTTTATTCATCATTCGGGTCGATGAGTTAAACCAGATAGTTATATGAGTGAAACAAAACAGCTTATGAATTTGCAGTAAGAAGATTGATTCTCATTCCCTATGTACGAGAGTAAAGTGGAAGTAAACATAAGCGGTCGAAACTGTTTACCCCAAGATTGGTTGATTAGTCATCATGACTTGAAGCGGGTGCAAAAGATCAACTGTATGGAGTTTCTACTATTGTATTGTATGTTGTTGTATGTTGTGTATGTTGTATGTATTACCATATCGGGGATCAATCAAAAATGAGTGGACGGTTAGGAACACAAAGATACACAAAGGATTAGTGATGAAGATAATGTAAGGTATCCAAAGGGATATTTCTGCATAACATAAAAGGAATCATAATGAGGGCTTTAAGTTCGTAGAAATGATCAAGCAGTACTTCCTCACGATTCCGATCCAGAGTATGCTTCTATCCACTGATTAAATAAATGACTGTCGAGAACGAAGTAATCCTTTGATTTGATTTTTTAGAAACCCCCCTTCTGAGTGAGAAAGAAGAACAGGAACGAAAGAAATGAAATGCAATAGGAAAACTGAATAATAAGAGATCTTTGTTTATTCTTTCTTTCCTCAATCCTATCCATATTCATACGGATAGAATTCTTATAACGATTTATCAACTATAACTTATGAATTAGTGTCTAATTATTTTTCGTACGAAAAGTATGGGTCGAAATATCTATTGAAACAACGAGTATTTTATTGAAGGATTAAGTTATTACTGAACTAAAAGAATTCTAAGTCTAATTAAAAAATAAAGGATGAGATCAATTCGGAAGCACTTTTTTTTTATTATCGCGGACGGAATTCCATTGGTCTAATTCGGGACTCTTCGATACATCTTTACTCTAATCTACACTACAAACATGCCGAGGTAATAATGAACCAGTCCTTAGATTTATTTGTGGCCATCGAGGAGCCGTATGAAGCTGAGGTCTCATGTGCGGTTCTGGAATAGCGATGGGAATAGTGATGTTATCATCGACTATGATTATCTAACAGTTCAAGTACAGTTGATATAGTTGAGGCACAGTCAAAATATGGGTTTTGGGGGTGGAATCTGTGGCGTCAACCTATAGGGTTTATAGTTTTTCTAATTTCTTCCCTAGCGGAATGTGAAAGATTACCTTTTGATTTACCAGAAGCAGAGGAGGAATTAGTAGCAGGTTATCAAACCGAATATTCAGGTATTAAATCTGGTTTATTTTACGTTGCTTCTTACCTAAATCTACTAGTTTCTTCATTATTTGTAACAGTTCTTTACTTGGGCGGGTGGAATTTCTCTATTCCGTACATATTCATTTCTGAACCTTTTGGAATAAATAAAACAGGTGGAGTCTTTGGAATGACAATTGGTATCCTTATTACATTAGCTAAAGCTTATTTGTTCCTGTTCATTCCTATCACAACAAGATGGACTTTACCTAGGATGAGAATGGACCAGCTATTAAACCTTGGGTGGAAATTTCTTTTACCTATTTCTCTAGGTAATCTATTATTAACAACTTCTTCCCAACTCGTTTCGCTATAACAAAATATGATATTCTAGATTCATAACCTATCTAGAGCAAGAGAAAGAAACATCAAACTATTCATGGATATCCACGATATGTTCCCTATGGTGACTGGGTTCATGAATTATGGTCAACAGACAATACGAGCTGCAAGGTATATTGGTCAAAGTTTCATGATTACCTTATCTCACGTGAATCGTTTACCTGTGACTATTCAATATCCTTATGAAAAATCGATCACATCGGAGCGTTTTCGTGGTCGAATCCATTTTGAATTTGATAAATGCATTGCTTGTGAAGTATGTGTTCGGGTATGCCCCATAGATCTACCCGTTGTTCATTGGAGATTGGAAACGGATATTAGAAAGAAACGATTGCTTAATTATAGTATTGATTTTGGAATCTGTATATTTTGTGGTAATTGTGTCGAGTATTGTCCAACAAACTGTTTATCAATGACTGAAGAATATGAACTTTCTACTTATGATCGTCACGAATTGAATTATAATCAAATTGCTTTGGGCCGGTTACCAATGTCAGTAATTGGAGATTACACAATTCGAACAATTACGAATTCGACTCCAATCAAAATAATCAGGGGTAAACCTCTTGATTCAAAAACGATTACCAATTACTAAGATTCCGTTTTGATCTAAAGTAAAGGAGTGAGGCTTCTTTCATTTTGCTAGGTCAGTAAATAACTATTGATTGGTGAGAATCAAGGCTTGATTTTGATTTAGAATGGATTCATAGATCTGTGATGATTTCAAAATATACAATTCCGAACTACTCTTTCAGATACAGTAGCGGGATTGATCCAATAACTGTATCTATATAAATCTACACCCCTTTAGGATTCAATTAGGAACGTATCATATACAAGAAAAAAATAAGGTAACCTCTTTTTTCTTGGATCGGTTAGTAAGTTTATGAAATATTTCGATTTATTTATCTCTTTTTTTACACATAATGGATTTACCTGGACCAATACATGATATTCTTTTAGTATTTCTGGGATCAGGTCTTATATTAGGAGGTCTGGGGGTGGTCTTACTTACCAACCCAATTTATTCTGCTTTTTCATTGGGACTGGTTCTTGTTTGTATATCCTTATTCCATATTCCATCTAACTCCTATTTTGTAGCTGCTGCACAGCTCCTTATTTACGTAGGAGCTGTAAATGTTTTAATCCTATTTGCTGTGATGTTCATGAATGGTTCAGAATATTACAACGATTTCTATCTTTGGACCGTTGGGGATAGGGTCACTTCACTGGTTTGTACAAGTATTCTTTTTTCACTAATTACTACTATCTCGGATACGTCGTGGTACGGGATTGTTTGGACTACAAGATCAAATCAGATTATAGAGCAGGACCTAACAAGTAACGTTCAACAAATTGGGATTCATTTATCAACAGATTTTTACCTTCCATTTGAACTCATTTCGATAATTCTTTTAGTTGCTTTGATAGGTGCAATTGCTATGGCCCGGCAGTAAAGTAATTAAGTAATAAATACTTAGATCCAAAATAAAATAAAAAATAAATAAAGTCTTGTTTTGTTCTATGTTATCACATCCATTTTCCTTCAGTTCCATTTTCATATTCTATTGTTCATATATGAAATTGAAAGGGGTTTAGTTCGATCCATTACTAATACCTTACTTTGTTTCGTACTTAATTTATATTCTAATCAAATCGGTGAAATTGTTGTTCATATTGAAATGAATCAAGATTGATGAGGGGTTGGTCAATGATGACCGAACATGTACTTATTTTGAGTGCCTATTTATTTTCTATCGGTATTTATGGATTGATCACAAGTCGAAACATGGTTAGAGCACTTATGTGTCTTGAACTTATACTAAATGCGGTTAATATAAATCTCGTAACATTTTCTGATTTGTTTGATAGTCGTCAATTAAAAGGAGATATTTTCTCGATTTTTGTTATAGCTATTGCAGCCGCTGAAGCAGCTATTGGGCCGGCTATTGTTTCATCGATCCATCGTAACAGAAAATCAACTCGTATCAATCAATCGAATTTGTTGAATAAATAGTATTAATGATATAAATAAAGACAGATATCTACAATATATTCACTAATTTAGAACTAGCATGTATGATTCGTATGACCATGCTTGTTGAAACGTAAGAAATCAAAGTATCTTGGCCCTTGCTCATGAACAGATCCAGAAATAGATTGATTATCAAAAAAATTC